CATAGCTATTTCAACCTATCATTTTCCATTACAAAAAAGAATTAGACATTGCATTAGTTCATGCATCATGACAAGAATTCTATCTCTCTAAATAAAATAGGTATATAGGAAAGAAAGAATAAAAAAAGATCTCTTTTTTGCAATTCTATTCTTTCGAGTTTATTTCGTTCCTATTCTCCTTTCTCAGAAAAGGGGGACATTACCAAAGTAAAAGATTACTTCGTTCTTGATAGTTATTTACTTAATCAGTGGATAGGAACATACTCTGGATCGAAATCATGGGGAGTACTTCTTAATCGTTTCTACCAACTTAAAGCCCCAATTTGAATTCCTTTTAGGTACAGAAATATCCTGTTGGATAATTTACAGAATCTCCATTACTAATCCTTTGCGTATCTTGGTCTTCCTAACCATCCACTCATTTTTGTTAACCTTCCATTATGGTAATACATCTATGTTAATAGATAGTAAAAACTCCATACAGTTGATCTTTTGAACCCGCTTCAAGCCATGATGACTAATCAACCAATCTTGGGGTAAACAGTCTCGACTGCTTTGCTTATATTTACTTTCATTTCATTCTTGTACATAGGAAATGAGATTCAATCCCTTTAACTGCAAATTCCAAAGCCGTTTTATTTCACTCATATAACTATCTGGTTTAGTTCATCAACCCGAATGCTGAATAAAAAAAGAAAATATATATATTCAACTCATTTCACTTTCTTACTAGAAAGAAAAGAATATAGGGGAAATTTTATGTCTCACCGAATCACACGTAGAGATATTGATAATACACATAGAGTTAATGGTATTTCATAACTAATTGATTGAGCAGCAGCTCTTAAACCACCTAAAAAGGAATATTTATTATTTGATCCATATCCCGACATAAGAAGTCCAACGGGAGCAAGACTTGAAACAGCGATCCATAAAAAAACACCAATACTAAGATCGGCTAGAATAAGGCGATAACCAAAAGGAATTACTGAATAACTTAGTAAAATGGATATGACTGCTATGGATGGTCCGATACTGAATAAACGAGTATCCCCTCTAGATGGAAAAAGATTCTCTTTGAAAAGTAGTTTTGTGCCGTCTGCTAGAGCTTGAAGAATTCCCAAGGGGCCGGCGTATTCAGGTCCAATACGTTGTTGTATCCCTGCAGATATTTCTCTTTCTAACCAAACAATTACTAGTACACCTAGTGTGATTCCTAATACAAGAGTCAAAATAGGGACAAGCACCCATATGATCCCATAGACTTCTTTTAAGAATTCCAATCTGGAAAACGAATGGATAGCTTGTAGTTCTGTTGTATTATCAATTATCATTTCAACGATCAACTTCTCCCATAATGATATCTATACTACCTAGTATCGTCATAATATCAGCCAATTTAATTCTTTTAACTAACTGAGGAAGAATTTGCAAGTTGATAAAACCCGGTGGGCGAATTTTCCATCTCCAAGGAAAAACACTCTGATCTCCTATCAGAAAAATTCCCAATTCTCCTTTTGGTGCTTCGACTCTTACATAAAGTTCTTGTTTGGACAATTCAAAAGTTGGAGAAGGTTTTTTACTAATAAATCGATATTCAAAATCATTCCATTCAGTATCTTTTATTCTATCAAAGCGTCGGATTTCTAAATTCTCAAAGGGCCCCCCTGGAATTCCTTCCAGAGCCTGTTGGATAATTTTTATGGATTCTGTCATTTCACTGATTCGTACTAAATAACGAGCTAATGAATCCCCTTCTTTTTGCCATTGAACCTCCCAATCAAATTCGTCGTAACACTCATAATGATCAACTTTACGAAGGTCCCATTGTATTCCGGAAGCTCGTAGCATTGGTCCTGATAAACCCCAATTTAGTGCTTCTTCTCCTCCAATAATGCCTACGCCCTCAACTCGTTCTAAAAAAATGGGATTCCGTGTAATAAGCTTTTGATATTCAGCAACCCCTGTTAAAAAATAATCGCAAAAATCCAAACATTTATCTATCCATCCATGAGGTAGATCAGCAGCTATTCCTCCGATACGAAAATAATTATGCATCATTCGCATACCGGTGGCAGCTTCGAATAGGTCATATATCAATTCTCGTTCTCGAAAAATATAGAAGAAAGGGGTCTGTGCCCCAATATCTGCCATAAAAGGGCCAAGCCATAACAAATGGGAAGCTATACGACTCAACTCCAACATAATGGCTCTGATATAGCTAGCCCTTTTAGGTACTTGAATATTACCTAGTTGTTCGGGTCCATTTACGGTTATTGCTTCTGTGAACATAGTAGCTAAATAATCCCAACGTGTTACATAAGGCAAATATTGTATAATTGTTCGGTTTTCCGCAATTTTCTCCATTCCTCTGTGTAAATAACCCAATATTGGTTCACAGTCAATAACATCTTCACCATCGAGAGTAACGATAAGTCGAAGAACACCATGCATTGATGGGTGGTGAGGACCCATATTGACTATCATGAGGTCTTTTCTTGTAGTTGGTGCAATCATAAGTTTTTTCCGAGTCATTCTTCCATGAATTGCTGAAAGTAAAAAGAAGTTCATCAAAATTGAAACGAATAAGTTCAAATGATATCACTCTTTAAATTAACGAGTTTTTGTCTCTCGAATATCCAACTGACCAATTAATTCTTTATAACGTACTCTATTTTTTTTTGACAAATAAGCCAGTAGTCGTTGACGTTTTCCCAAAATTTTTCGCAAACCTCTCTGAGATGAATAGTCTTTTTTGTGCAATTCCAAATGTGAAGTAAGTCTCCTTATCTTAGTGGTGAAACTGAATACTTGAAATTCAACAGACCCTCTGTTTTCTTCGTTTTCTTTTTGAGAAATAACCGAAATGAATGAATTTCTTACCATAAAAAAATTCCCCCCTCCCTTTTTACAGATATGGATTTTACCGATCAGTAATAATAATGTCATTCATTTTAATGTGGTATATACAATAATCTAATCCAAATTTCTTTATGAACTCCTAATTTTATCAATTCAAATGAATCAATCCAATTGAAAATTAGATTTAGATAGGGAGAGAAAAGGATTGGTACATTTTCGTATTCACAAAAGCGAAGAATTTAGACCTAAAATGAAGAAGGTTCTGTTGATTCATTTCTAGATCGAATTGATACATTATTCATCTAGTATTGGATATTTAGAATGAAATGTAAGACAGGACGTGTGATGTGTGTATTTATTTGCTTTCATATATCCTATATAGTAGAGGGTATATAGAAAAAATGTACCATCAACGAATTTTCAATCGTGGATACAAATGTATCCTTAACATACTGAAACGACTACCATTATTGGTATCAAACCAATAGCGATTCATACAAGCTAAATCTTCTAATCGATAATTAGGCCAAAGAAAGAACTTAAATTTCATTAATTGATTTGTCTCTCTATCAAGGTGATTACTGTCACCTAGAACTTGGTTGCTATTCTTCTCGTTGCAAAATACAGGATTTCTATCTACATCATTCCTATTCTTTGAATTGAAACAAATTAGAATTCTTAATTTTCTACGACGCCTAAACGAGAAAATATTTTCAGGAACAAGCAAATCCAAATGATTTTTGTCTCTATTTCTTGTTATTCTTTCATGGGGTGGAATAGATTCATCAAAATTATTCTTAGCAACATATCTTTGCTCTCGGTATCTTTGATTAGTTTGGTGCTTACTCTTATGAACCAACGAAATACCGATGGTTTGATACATAATAAATTGTCCGTCGTTTTTTACAGACAGACGAATGGGTTCGATAATCAATATTCCCCTTTTCATCAATTCTGGAAGAGTTAAATTCTTCTGAATCAGCATTATATCCAAACTCATTTCTCCCCTTTGAATCGAGGATATAGAAATTTTTCTTGGATCTATTAGTCTAAGCAGAAAACAATATACCTTAATATTATTGATCATTCTTTGATTCAAAGTATCGTCCCATCTCAATTGAAAAAGCAAATAACGTTTCAGGAACAAATCTAGTTCTGCTTCCGTGTTACTTTTGTATTGTTTTTTCTTTTTACCTTTTTTCATGTCCGATCTCGCATAATCTTCTTCAATATCTTTTTGTTGGTTTGAAAGAACGGATCCAAGATCCCCTTGGCTTGTGTTTTTTTTTTCTTCTTGATTTCGATTCTTTATTTTTTTATTCGATGGTATCAAAAAACTTCCCTTTTGCTTTTCATTAATCTTTTGATTTTCATTTTCATTACTATTTTCATTTCTATTCAAATTTAAAAGAAGTAATTTGCTTGGTATAAACCAAGGTTTCGTTTTATATGTATTATAAAGTAACAAAAATTCTGGGAAGAACCAAAGTTCCAGATTCAATATGGGACGCTTTAGTATTTTTTCATTCATCCCCATCCAATCAAAAAATACTTTTGGGGAGTTTGGTAGATTCATTTCTGGAATCATAAGATAAAAAATATTTTTTTTATCAATTATTTGATAATTATTAGTAACAATCTGAGTATTTTTATTACTATTGGCATCGATCGTGATCCAGGCCTCAATATCGACTTTTTGTCTAAGATCAAAATTGAGAATTTTCCAATCCAAATATTTCCTATCGGAAGTTTTTTCCATATATAGAATATCGCCCTTTCCTAGATAATTATTGATAGGGATACTCCTCAGCATATCAAAAAAAGTGTTTTTATATGTGTTGTAATTATAAGAAATCTCTTGGTTCTTATTTCCTTCAAACGGCGATCTAGAAATAAACGAGTCCTTTTTATTTTCATAATTAATAGATTTATTAATAGATTTATATGATATAATAGATTTATATGATAAAAGATCATATTTATAGTATTTTTGAAAATTATCTTTTTGATTCGATAATGAATAGACTTCCAAAATATTTTGTTTTTTGTAATCAATTAATTGGTCTTTTTCATATGAATTCCATTTGCTGAAATTTTTCCTTTTAACCATACGACGTTGATACCGCCATTGTTGTGGTATTAATCTAGACCATCTGATCTGAGATAAATCGTATTGATAATGCCCTCTTAACCAGTTTTTCCATTGATTCATTTCAGAACTCGGGAGTCTGTTATCCCTTAATTTAGAATGAATTATTCCTTGTGTTTCAAAAGAATCCTTTATTTCAGGCTTAAGAAAAAAAGGGATTCCTTGATATTGAAGAACTGATTTGAATTTATACAAGTTAATAACTTGGGTTTGTGATAATTTGTAAAATACATATGCTTGTGACAAGTACGATAAGTCATAAAAAATATGTGAATTTCTCTTACTATTACTAATATTATAAAGTGACTTTTTTATAGTCGAAATAAACTCAATTGGATTTTGATTTTTTTTATTAATTATTTCTTGATTTGTTTCATTATTGTAAATGGATTTATTCATAATTTTTTTTGTTGATTCAAGAAATAATTTTCTCTTCATTCTGGGAATATTAATGATAGATAAAAATATATTTGTGTAGATTCTTTCAATGAAAAATTTAAAAAAAAGGGGTAATTTACAGATTAATCGAGCATTTCTTCTTTTTAATATTTGCCATTTTTCTAATTTTTTAGCATTATAACTTGTTTTGTTAACACTAATATTTATTTCTGGAGTTACTTTTTTTTTCTCTTTTGTAATTCTTTCTATTTGATTTCTAATTGTATTTGTTCTATCAGTCAAATCCTTCATTTTTTTTTCTGTCAATGAAGAATTTGTCCAACCTGGAGATGCAATTTGACTAAATGATTCATGAATCATCTGATTGTTGATTATGGGATCTCTTTCTTTTTTAGTTTCACTCGATTCATATACTTCTACTTCTCTTGATCGAAATAAGAGAATTGGATTTACTTTTAAGAGTTCTTTTCTTATTTTTTTAAAAAAAATGACACTTTTGATAACCCATTTTTTTGTTTCTTTTGAAACTTTTTGAAGTAATTTTCTTTTTCCTTTAAAAATTTTTAGAAGTAGAAAATCTTTCTTTTGAAATTTTCCAATTTTTTTTTCGAGTTCCTTAAAAATGGGTTCAAAAAAGGAGGGTCGTTTTCGGGGAGAACCAAAAGGAAGTTCGGTTTCCATTCCCCAAACTGTTAAAAAACAAAAATCATCTTTTTCTTTTTTCTTTTTCATTATTAGATCTTTATGAGAGAATCGGAGTTTAGATCTGTGCCAAGGTTTCAGACAGAAAGGAAATAAGATTTTTATCTGAATACCATCTGTCAACCAATTTTGCGGAAATTCTGTTTCGGACAATTGAACACCATTATAGGTACATTTAACATGCATCTCCCTATTCCATTCCTGTAAATCCTCATACCATTCAGGAAGTTGCAATAGTAACATACGTCCAATATTTTTCGCTATTATCAATGAAGGTAATAGAATATATTTTCTAAAAATAGATTGAGTTATTAACATGGAACCTCTTATTACTTGCGCAAATGGAATGGTATCCCAGGCCTCTGCTATCTCTATTCGCGAGCTCTCCTTTCTTTTGTTCTCTTCTTTTTTGTCCTTCTCTTTTTTTTCTTCTCTTTTTGTTTGCTCTTCTGTATACTCTACAATTTTGAATGCTGACCCTTTCACTACCCAATTTCTAAAAATTCGTTTAATTGGCCCAGAGATATCAAAAGAAAAAAGAAGGGATTTTTTTATTCTGTCCAAAAAAAGAGGGGAATGCACATTTGCTTGAAACAGTTCCCAAATAACTATTTTACGCCTTTGAGCACGTATAGAACCTTTGATTATGCCTCGCCGAAAATCTGATTGTTGTGAATAGCGTATCAAAGCTACTTCGTCTGTTTGATCAGGAGGATTAGTATCCTCAGTATGCTCCTTGTTACCAGTAAAAATTACTACACGTTTGGCTTTTCTTGAGCGAATTTCATGATCTAATGGTCCGTTTTCTTGATCTTCTCCTGATTCTTGTTCCAATTCGCTGGTTAATTTGTATAACCATCGAGGCACTTTTTTACTGATTTCTTTTATTCTAATCGATTTTTTACTAATTTTTTGACCATTAGTAGCAGTTACAATTCTATTTTTAAAATATTTGAAATATTTTGTTCCTTTTTCTGAATCTATTCTTCCTTCTTCTTCGTCTGAAAATACAGAAGGATCCCTCCAATTTAAATTGGATCCTGATTCTTTACCAAATTCATTGATGAAAGTTAAGAAATCAACAATTTCGGTTGATAATGGTTTTTTATCAAATCGATCTATTTTCTGTTCAAATTTTTGGTAATCAGTATCAGGAAGAACGATACCATGAATCCGATTTATCCCAACTTTCTCTATGAAATTGTCTATCGAAGTTTTTTTGATTTTTATGATTGAAGGTGAAAGGCTTTTTGTTAGTGTTCTCCGATATGGTCCGTTCAAGAAAGGATCATACATTTGGGGTAAGTATTCGTTTGTAGTATTGTCATTACACAACCTAGTCCTTGTTTCGGGTATATTAAAAAAAAGATATTCTTTGTCTAGAGCTT